TTTACACTTATATGTATACATAATACAATCAATCCAATTTATATCCAATCCCCGTAGAAAACCAAAAAGAATGTTATGATAATCCTGGAAAAACTATCAACTAAGTCGGAATCTTTGAGGAATCAGATCGGGAATCATTATTATTTCAACACAAGACAAGAAAAAGAAAGGGATGCGGAAATTTTTTTCTTGTGTCGAAGAACAACAAGATGATATAGAATAATATCTCCTAGAATACTTTGTTCCCTCATTTAGTCTTTGTTTTTCCGCTTACTTATTTTTGGTATTTAGTCAAATTTGATTTTATTTATTATTATTAGATTAAAAAAAACTCTTTTGGTATGATAAACAAAAATTTTGTTCTTTATTAAGAACTTGATATTGATAAATCCGAAGATCTAAAAATTCATTTCGGACAATTGAACCTTCTCAAACTGTTTCTTTTTAAGAACCAAAAATATTTGTGCCAAAATAACGGATGCTAAGAAGACCAAAAGGCCTTGGACACGTAATGGGTCTTGAAGTACTATTTCAGCATCCCCCTGACCAAATCCACCCACATTAGGATTACTCGTTAATGGTTGATCAAGTTTGATGGATTCACCTTCTGAAATAAGAAGTTCTGGTCCTGGAGGTATAATATCAACCACTTGACGTGCCTCTGACGCATCTGTTATGGTTATTTCGTATCCCCCTTTTTCTTTTCGTATTATTTTGCTTACTCTACCTGCTGCTGTAGCATTATAAACCGTATTGTTACTCTTGCTCCCGTCGGGATAAATCTGACCTCTTCCCCTGTTCCCACCTACGTATATGGGATATTTTAAGAAGTGAATATCTTTCTTAGTGGCAGGATCCGGCGCAAGAATAGGAAAGGTTATTTCACTATATTTTTGACCCGGAACCGGACCTATCACAAGAATATTTTTTTTAGTGGGGCGATAGCTCTGAAAAGATAGATTACCTATTTTTTCTTTCATCTCTGGCGAAATACGATCAGGAGGAGCTAATTCAAACCCCTCGGGTAAAATAAGGACGGCCCCTACATTCAAGGCTCCCTTTTTACCATTAGCAAGAACTTGTTTTAGTTGCATATCATAAGGAATTCGAACAACTGCTTCAAATACAGTATCAGGAAGTATCGCCTGTGGAACCTCAATACTTACAGGTTTATTAGCTAAATGACAATTGGCACATACAATACGGCCAGTTGCTTCACGTGGATTTTCATAACCTTGCTGTGCAAAAACGGGATATGCATTTGAAATAGATGCCCCAGTTATTATATATACCATTAGCAATACGGAAATGAAGCGAGTAATCTCTTCCTTGATCCAAGAGAGGGTCTTTTTAGTTTGCATGGTCCAATGTTGATACCGAAAAGTTCTACAATAAAATTGAGTGGGTCACTAGCGGAGTTCCCTAGCCACGACGTTGCTATTTACTGAAAAATTTTTACTAAAATGTAAAAATTGGAATCTCTTGGATGTGTGGATGTATATACAAAAGGTATAAAATATAAAAAAAGTAAAATTTGAAGTGGTTAAAAAATAACCAACCTTCTAAAAATTTTGTCGGTGGATCATTATTTTTCAGTTATTCATTGAATGATAAATTACTACAAGTGATGGAGATACACGATTTAAATAACGGAAGATCCAATATTTAAAAATTGTATCCAAAATGACTGGAAAAGTGGAAACAAGGCCAGATATAATTTGATCATTATGAGCAAATCCAAAATCTTTGTAGACAGAGCCAATCATTAGTTCCCAACCATGAGGTGAGTGGAATCCTATACATAAGTCGGTTAATAAAAGGATAGAAAAGGCTTTTATTGTGTCGCTTAAATTATATAGGAATTCTTGAACCCAAGAATTAAGAATAATAAGTTCTTCATTACCTAGAATAGAATAACCACTTAGAATAACGAAACAGAGTAAATTTGTCGAGAAGTGCAAAATCATATGGATACTATCTTCATTATACATCTTGATCAATTGAATCGTTTCTTTATGGATTCTTCCGATACGAAACCTTTGTAAATGTGTTTCCGGGTATTCCTTTAGCATTTCGTCCAATAGGAAGAGTTCCTCGAATTCTATGAAATTCGCTAGAATACTCTTTTCTTGAATATCACTTAAAAAAGTTTCAGATTGACTAGTATTCCACCAATTAGTAACCCAAGATTCCAGACTTTTATTAAATGAAAAAGAGATCCACCGGGGCAAAAATACTATCGATGTAAGATATAAAAGGGGAATGAATGCTTTTTTTTTTTTCATTTTTTTGTCTGTAAATTTTGACCGAACCCCGTCTCATTCGTCGACTCTAGACGATCTACTATTCCAGCATAAGTTCTATTACAAGACCTCGAACTTCTAAAATCTAAATTTATTATCTATTTTTTTATGAGTCCAGTGGTTAGTTAGTCTTTGAATTTCGAAAAAATTACAGAATCATAGTCTAAAAAACGAAAGAATACATGACTGACAAAAAAAATGTATTGTTTAGTATATTTCATTGTATTGTTTAGTATATTATATAATATACGTCTTCTTTGCTTCATCAAGTATTGTGGAGAAACTTCAGTTAAGTTATACTCTAGAAACAAAAAAGCAAAAGAAGGGACTCCTAGCCTCCTGGTAAGACAAATGTTTATTCTTCAGTTTTCAGTTCATTTCAAACTACTTCAATTGGTACGCGCAAAAAAGAAGCCAATTCCGCAGCTTTTTGCTCAACTTCTCGTGGAGTCAAATTTTCATCAGTACGAATCAAAGGAATGACCCCCTGGCCTCTGATTTCCATATAAAGAACACGCCGAGCATAAATACCCTCTTGAACTTCTATTCTGATAGACTGAATATCTTTCATAAGAAATCGGAGTAAGATGCGCCGATTTTTTCCAGGAAATCCCCAACGAAACATACACACGATTCCTTCTTTTCTATCGAATCGATCATAACCGCTACCCACATTCCATGAAATTGTACACCACAAATAAGAGCTAATAAATAGACCAGCGATCCCATAAAAAGACATCACGATCCCTTGGGGAAAAAAAATGATTTCCTGAGACGGAAATAAAGATATCAAATTTCTGTCAAGATAACTAGAAATTCCAACCAATAAAAACCCCAATGAACCTAAAAAAAGTATAAAAGCCCAACAGAAATTACTTGTTTTTCGAGACCCCACTATAAGTTCTATCCATATATGTTCTGATCGCCAACTCATACTAGATCCGGTTGCATTTTATTGGAAGTGAGAGACTAGCCCGCATAAATTTTACTTTACTTTTTTTGTTTCCGAAGTAACTTTCATCAACTCGCACCATTCTGATGTGCATTTTGGGTAGGAATTCATCCAATTTGTTAGTCTAAAATACTAAAATGAAGCACTCTCGTACGATCCCCTATCTACGCGCATACGGATACTTTTACTTTGCGTTTATTTCAGGCATCTACTCCAATCTTGATTGATATTGATTTTCAAATGGCTCGTTTATTAATATATCATATTCACGTCTGCATAAAAAACCCTTCTTTTATCGGTGTCATTTTTTTTTAATGTTATACCATAATTATACTAAATATATAGCTAAAACGGATATTTCTGTTATGATTCAAGTATAGGTCTTGAAAAAATAAGTAAAACTTTCTTTCATCGAATCTAAAAAATCTTGTTTTTTTGAACATGAAGAGATAAGGAAGCCATTGCAATTGCCGGAAAGACTAAGCCTACTAAAGGCACAAAAATAGAGGGTAAATTGTTAAGAATTGTCATAGGCTGGGCACCCCCGATTGAATATTTGTATCTGTTATTTATTGTTATATTAATCTTTTTACTTACTATATTCTATATTATTATTGTTAAAAAGAGAAAGATATCTTCTAATTATTAGAATTCGTATTCTAATTCGTATTATAGTATATCTAATATAAATTATAGTATATCGAAGTGAATCTAAGTTTAAGTATTAAATAAGTATTATAGAATGAAAGTGCAAGGAATCTAGAACTAATTAAATGAGCTTATTCAATTTTCTACATGAAATATATAGATATAAATGATAATCCACTTCCACTTCTTTGTTATTCTTTTCTTGTTTTATAACTTTAATTTTAATAAAGTAATGTAATAAATAATAAAGAGCTTCTTCCACTTATAAATGCAAATAAATTGTAAATTCCCGAAAATTTCGTTATAATCCGAAGGTAAGAAAATAAGATGAAATTTTTTTATTTATTATTTTCATTACCCAATTTAATTTCGCGGAAAAAATAATTTCGTTCTTTTAGCTTGTTGCTAGTTGATAGAGGTTTCATTTCCTACTTAGTAATCAAGAATATCAGCAATTATCTACATGATTCTTTACTACAATTCTACAAATTCTTCTTAATTGTCACAAAAAACCATTCGTTGGATTTTTCCAATTTTTTTTGACAAATCGATAAACAAATACTTGTTCACTAGAACCCCAAAAATGGAATTCATTTAATTAACTTAAAGCTATACTTGAGTTATGATTCAAAGGAAAGAACGCGTGAAGCTGAAATAATTCATTTAGAACACTTTTTAACAGATTACGTGGTACGATTAGATCGAATAAGCCCTTATGGAATAAAAATTCAGCCGCTTGTGAACCCTCAGGTACTGTCTTATTCAATGTTTGTTCAATTACTCTTTTACCTGCAAATGCAATATAGGCGTTCGGTTCAACAATAATGATATCTCCCAACATAGCAAAACTAGCAGTCACCCCGCCAGTCGTAGGAGATGTAAGAATTGATATATAAAATAACTTTTTATTCGATTGATAATCATATAAAGCAGAAGATATTTTAGCCATTTGCATCAAGCTCAAACTTCCTTCTTGCATTCGTGCTCCTCCAGAAGCACACACTAGAATAAGAGGTAAAAGTTTATTGGCAGCATACTCGATCAAACGAGTAATTTTCTCGCCTACTACGGATCCCATACTACCCCCCATAAACTGA